TGCCGTTCGCGATACATAAAATACTCAGCCAGGGCTGCTCCCGTATAAGGGGCGAGGTATTGTAATGTAGCAGGTGAATCCGCCATTTCAGCTACTACAATAGTGTATTCCATGGCCCCCTCTTCATGGAAAGTAGTTACTACTTGAGCCACGGAGGATGCTCTTTGACCGATAGCTACATAAACACATATTACATCTTGCCCTTTTTGATTGAGAATTGTATCTGTGGCTACTGCTGTTTTGCCAGTCTGTCTGTCCCCAATAATTAACTCTCGCTGACCGCGCCCTATGGGGATCATCGAATCGATAGCAATAAGCCCTGTTTGAAGGGGTTCATATACGGAACGCCTGGAAATTATACCCGGAGCAGGAGATTCAATTAAGCGAGATTCCGAAGCTACAATTTCGCCTCTCCCATCAATAGGTTTAGCCAGAGCATTTATAACACGACCCAAGTAAGCCTCGCTCACGGGTATCTGAGCAATTCTTCCTGTTGCTTTTACAAAACTTCCCTCTTGTATCATCAACCCATCGCCCATTAATACAATCCCAACATTTTTGGATTCCAAATTCAGAGCAATACCCCTAGTCCCTTCTGCAAATTCGACTAATTCACCTGACATTATTCCACCAAGACCTATAATACGAGCAATCCCATCCCCCACTTGAATTACGCGACCGATATTCTCAATCCCTACTTTCCTATTATATTGTTCAATACGTTCGCGGAGAATTTTATGAATTTCGTCGACTCGAAGGGTTGCCATTAGTGTTTCTTGACTCTTTTTTTCGGAAGCAAGGGGAAAAATAATGCCTAAATTCTAAACGAAAGTAGAAGTTCAAGGTCTAATTAATTTAATTATTTCTTCGATTCTATGGCCCCTAGAATGCCAATATTAGCACGAATCGTACGGAAATGTAACTCGGTATTCAAACAACTATTCAGAGTTCCTAGAGCTCCTTGTACGGCCTGTTGGAAAACCCGTTGTCGGACCTGATTCATCGCCCTTTGTTTTTCAAAATAAAGGATTTCATTTTTAGACTTTTCTAATTGTTCCAAACTAATAGAAGTAGCATTAATCAAATTTGCTTTTTCTCGTTCTATCTCAGAGTATCCATTCATTCGATACTCATCCGCTTCTAGTTCGACTTTCTGTAATCGAACCCGAGCTTTTTCGAGCTGCTCAATGGTCCCTCTACGCAATTCTTCCGAATTTCGAATAGTACTCAAGATTCTCTGTTTTCGATTATCTAATAAATCTTTTAATGAAAGTAGATTATCTTGCTATTAAGTTTACAATTTTTATGATCTCTTCCCGAACCAAACATGAATCTTTCGATTCATTTGGCTCTCACGCTCCTTTTTTTTCTTTTTTTGCTATGGCTATTTCCATATCTTTTTTTTTATGTAATGAGCCTATCCTCTATCTTCTCTTTTCTGTTTATATTTCAATATACCGAAACCCATATTAAGAATATAAGACTAGATAAATATTAAGAGGACTCTTCCGCCTAGATAAAAATCTATCATGGTCAGCAAAGTTGTTTCTTTATTTGTATTTGCCCTTTAGTTAATAATTTCAATTTCATTAAGAAAAACTAACTAAATAAATGGAAAATGAAAATTGATAGAATTCTTTTTTTTTCTTCAAATCCAAAAAATTTCTCTTTTTTTTATTTTATACATAGGTCGTCGATTCGGCATTGGATAAAAAAGGGCAGGGTGCCCTTCTAGTAAATAGTTCAAACCATTTTATCGATATGAGTGTTTTATATCAGATAAATTCTACATTAGCTATTTCCCGTTTAAAGCATTTCGGTACTAATACTAATATAGTTGTAGAAAGAGTACCCCTTTTTGCCTGGACTTCAAGCAGTTTAGCTTTAACCGTGTTAATGGTCTCACATTATTGGTCTATAGAGAATCAAAGTTGATTTACCAATGAGTCGCGAAATGCTATGGTTCTTCCATATGATTTCTGAATTTATTCAGAAGTAATTCGTCGAGATCGTGCACCTTTTTCTTATTTATCCAAAAAATACTAAAAAATATTTTAAAGTGCAGCCGGATAGATCCAATCTATTCTTGAAATAGACAACTCGCACACACTCCCTTTCCAAAAAAAATCAATACACCAACCACTACAGTTAGATTTATTAGATTTGTTGCTAAAATATCGGTATTAAGCCCGAAACTCCCAGCGGATGGCCAGTGAGCTAAAAAAACGAAAGAATGGGTTACATTTTTCATATGCTCTCCTCTTATAGATAGGACGAACAAAGAGCAAAGTTTTTCGATCACTTACTTCGCTCGCCCTTTTTTGATCGGTTTTTTTAATGTAATTTTTTTTAATGCAAATAGATTCAATCTAATAATTTCTTTTAGATTAAGTCTTAGGTCTCGTTTGACCTGTGAAAGACTCCTTTGTTGAAATGTTCCAAAAATTCCTAAAATAAAAGGAAAAAGACTTTCCACTGTCCTAAACTAAGGACGGGAAGGAAGAAGGCGAGCATATCCTCTAAATTGATCATCCTCAAATCAGCCCTTCCTGGGGTGGGGTATTGTCTGTCCCGATAAATAGGTAATTCCAGGAGTAATAAATAGGAGTAAAGTATTGATATAATTGGAATTGCAGAAGCAAATACCAATTTACTAAAAAAAGAAAAAAGTATCTAATCTAAAGGACTCATTTTCTTTTTTAGGATTAAACAAAAGGGTTCGCAAATAAAAGCGCTAGTGCCACAACTAGTCCATAAATTGTTAAAGCTTCCATAAAAGCTAGACTAAGCAATAAAGTACCTCGTATTTTACCTTCTGCTTCTGGCTGTCTCGCAATACCTTCTACAGCTTGTCCTGCAGCAGTACCTTGACCAACTCCAGGCCCAATAGAAGCAAGCCCTACGGCCAATCCAGCAGCAATAACGGAAGCAGCAGCAATTAGTGGATTCATGGTGAGTTCCTCGTGTCAAAAAAAAAAGAAATGGTTAAGGATACAATCAACCAAGAAATTCTTACTTCTAAGCTCTATTGGGGAGAAGTAACTAAAAAGTACAAATTGAAATGATAATCTGAATTGTCCGAACTACTTCGAGATCTCATTTTTAGTTTCTAATCATTAGAGGTTTGTGTAAATCCATATGATTCTCATTATTCTATTTCTCTTTCTTTCCAACCAACCACTCTTTCATTCCATTCTTCTTTCTTTACTCTTCGATATCCTTGAGTTCCTATTTTTTCCCCTATCATCTAATCCATAATAAAAGACGAAATAGAGGAAGAACCCCTATTGAAATCGACCTAATCCAAATCCAATAGGAATTAAATCAAGATATACAATTGATAACAATATGCTGCATAGAACTGGATATGGAATCCAATTCCATATAGAGGGAATTCGATATATCGGATTAGATAATGAATCTAACTTAGGAATATATAATATAATATCCCATATACATTTGTTTCTTCTATTTTGCGTATTTTCTCATTTTCTATTGATGAATCGGATTCTAAAATCATTCCTTAAAAACCCGCACAAAAGATGACTGGACTTATAGACATTAAGGATATAGATCTAGCCTGACTCCGCCCCCCTTAATGCATATATACTTTGACAATTCCGTAATATAGTCTATTCTCTCTCCTACAACTCTAGGTTGTATATTCATACGCATTTCTAACTATTTAGTTTTCCAACCAAGCGGATTATCTGGAACCATGCATGAATTGAGCTAAGCTAAAAAAAAAGACTATTTTGAAAACTAGTCAATTCAATGATGACCTTCCATGGATTCACCTATATAGGCTGCGGCTAACGTTGCAAAAATAAGAGCTTGAATACCGCTTGTAAATAATCCAAGAAACATGACCGGTATAGGGACTACTAAGGGGACTAAAGAAACAAGAACAACAACGACTAATTCATCCGCCAATATATTCCCGAAAAGTCGAAAACTAAGCGATAATGGTTTTGTGAAATCTTCTAGGATGTTAATTGGTAAAAGAATTGGAGTTGGTTTAATATATTTCTCGAAATAACTCAATCCTTTTTTGCTAAGACCCGCATAAAAATATGCCGCTGATGTGAGTAAAGCTAAAGCAACAGTAGTATTTATATCATTCGTGGGTGCTGCTAATTCCCCATGGGGTAACTGTATAATTTTCCAAGGTAAAAGAGCACCCGACCAATTCGAAACAAAAATAAAAAGGAACATAGTTCCAATAAAGGGAACCCAGGGACCATATTCTTCTCCAATCTGAGTTTTGCTCAAGTCTCGAATAAACTCAAGCACATATTCGAAGAAATTCTGACCGTCGGTCGGGATGGTTTGTGGATTCCGAACAGCTATGATAACTGAACCTAGCAAGATAGTAATTACGACCCAAGAAGTGATGAGTACTTGGGCATGAATTTGGAAACCTCCTATTTGCCAATAGAAGTGTTGGCCTACTTCTACACCCGATATATCATATAACCCCTTGAGTGTTTTAACGGAACATGGTATAATATTCATATTGTCCTCTGATAAAAATTGAACTTCAAAAAAGGAATTCTTTTGATTCAACCATCTCTTTCTCAACTCAGCAACTTGAAGTATTAATCTTATATTTAGGATACCAAGAAATCACATCAGATGATAATATATATCAATACCCTCTAATATATATCAATATTCCCCTTCTTTTATCTATGCAAAACAAAAAAGAATAGTAAGTGATCCCATAAATCTACGCAGTTACCCAAGAATGAACTATTCTTCTTAATCAACGATTTCTTATATAGAGAGAACGGCCCTCACAAATTGCAAATACTAATTTGTTAAGAATCAATCGAATTGAAGTCATAGTGTCATCGTTGGCTGGAATCGATATATTTGCGAGATCTGGGTCACAATTTGTATCGACTAAAGAAATAGTAGGAATCCCCAAAATGGCACATTCCCGAAGAGCTATATACTCTTTTTGCTGATCAAGGACGATCACAATGTCCGGCAACCTCGTCATATATTTGATCCCGCCGAGATATCTTTGCAAGGTAGATAATTTTCTCTTCAAGATTGCCACATCTCTTTTTGGGAGATGGTGGAATTTTCCCATCTTTTCTTCTGCTCTTAAGTCTCTAAATTGAGAAAGTCTAGTTTTCGTAATCGACCAATTCGTTAACATACCACTGAACCACTTTTTATTAACATAATGACAACGAGCCCTTATTGCAGCTGATGCTACTAAATCCGCTGCTCTTTTTTTGGTACCAACAATTAAAAAGCTTTTTCCCTGACTTGCTGCATCAAAAACTAAATCACAAGCTTCTGATAAAAAACGAGCCGTTCTAGCGAGATTTGTAATATGAGTACCTTTACGCTTTGCCGAGATGTAAGGGGCCATTTTAGGATTCCATTTCTTAATACCATGACCAAAATGAACTCCCGCTTCTATCATCTCTTTCAAATTGATGTTCCAATATCTTCTTGTCATTTTTTCCACACTTCCTTTTGATTTTTTCTTTTTTTTTCATCCTACCATTCCATTACGGAATTTATTTCTTTTTTTTTTTGAAAATTAAGAAAGAGCCGAAATAGCTTGAAATAAATAATAATTGTTCCGATGTAACCTTCCACTGAGAATTGGCTATTGATACATGGTATAAACGTAACCTTAATGAATTAACTGACTTCTTTTACTTATTAAAATAAAATAAAAATCTAAAATCTGACCTGTTAGTGTTCTAAGGTCAAAAGTCTAGTTTAAATAAAAAAATCTGCTTTATGTATCCTTAAATCGTATAAATGGGGGTTCTGATGTCTCATAGAAATTGTTTGTTACATCAGAATCAGAAGAAACTAATTCTGTATGGAGAAACAAAATATCTCTCATTTCCGACGCGAATAGATTTTTTTTTTGAATTTCGAAATAAAGGTTCTTGTCTTGTGGGGAATGATGCACAAATTTTTGGAATCCGGTACCAACAGGTATAATCCCCCCCAGAACTACGTTTTCTTTCAGGCCTTTCAACCAATCAATACGACCTCGTAGGGCAGCTTTTGCTAAAACTCGAGCAGTTTCTTGAAAACTTGCTTCAGATATGAAACTTTGGGTATTCAGGGAAGCCCTTGTTATTCCCAATAAGATTGCCCGATAATAGACCGATTCATCCAAAGCTCGTCCTGCTCGTTCTGCTCGTAATAGTCCGATTAATTCCCCAGGTGAAAAAACATTAGACATTCCATCTTCGGAAACCCGCACTTTTGATGTTACTTGGCGTATAATAATCTCTATATGTCTATTATGGATCTGTACCCCTTGGGATCGATAAACCTTTTGGATCTTATTAACCAAAGAGATACGACTTTGGGCTATGGTTAGCTCAGCTCCAATCAAGAATCCCCAGGGGACCCCAAGAATTCTTGGTATACGCTCATTCCAATCCTCAATTCTCCTTTCGAGATTCGGCGATAGTGAATCAATTGAACGCGCTTCAAAGATTTGTTCTACTTTTGGAAGACCTTGCGTTATGTCACTAGATCTCGATTTTTCATATATAAACGTAACTAACCTATCTCCTTTGTAAAGGATTTCTCCATAATGACCATGAACAGTTGCTCCTGTAGTGGCCAAATAAGGCTTAGCTGCTCTTATAACAAAGGAATCAATATTAACAATGAAAATTTGACCAGATTTTTTTATGTGCGATTTAAATAGACATACATTTTCGCAAATAAATTGTCCAAGGTGAATTATTGCCGATGTCTCCTCCCAAGAATCATGATGGAGAAAGTGCCAATTCAAATGGAATGGATCCAACATGATGTTACTATCGAAATTCGAAATCCTTTGATTTTCATCTATTAAAGAGTATTTAAGCCCTTGAAGTACTTGGAGGGTTTGTTTCAAATTGTCAAGGAACAAATATTTTTTTAACAGGATCTGATTATGCGTTAGTAAATAGTAAGATGAAGAAAAATTCGATATACTAGGTACAATAGCGGCTAAGGGCCCAAAAATATCTCGAATAGGAATTCTAGGATTCGATTCTTTTACCGCATTGGGATATTTCGAATTCTTGAATAAACCAATTCGAGAACAGTTGGATGCCGACAAAATCATCAAAGATTGGTATTCTTTATTTCGATTCAACAAGGTGCCAATAGCTTCTTGATGTTGGCTAAGTGATTGAATCTTCGCCTTGGAATAAAAGGAATTGGTGCGATCTAACCTATTATTGGGAATCGGTCCTGCACTTGTCCTATCATACCTTCTTCGTGTATACGAAATAGTGGACTTGACTAACTCAATTCTTAGGAAATCGCGAATCAGATCATTTGCTCTTACCTCAACAAGGGAAGCACGAGCCTCCTCTTTTTCTTCTTGTTCCCAATTCACTACTAAGCAAGTTCGAACAAATTGACTATTCGTATGATAAATTCTTTGAGTTAACTTGCTATTTTCATGAGAAATAAAATTGACAAGTCGAAGTTGGAAATTATCCTCTTCTTGCAAGAGATCTTGCGGGAAAAGTGTTGCTAAATTTCTCCCTTCGTCCATTTCATATGCGACTGCAGGTCGAACCGAAACAAAATACTTTTCCTTGCTCTTGAGAATTTTTTTCCGTTGAACATAGACCCAATTTTTCCTTTTTTTTGATTCCTTAGAATCTTTCTTTTCTCTTTCTGGTGGTATCAAACTACCACCTAATATCTTATCCGCCTCTTCAGGAAAATGCATATCTCCGGAAAAGATTTTGAGTTCCGTATGGCTTTTTTTTCTCTTCACTCGGACCAATCCACCTAGTCGACTTCTTGTATTTTTTGTGAGTTGTGTATCCACTCCAATGATACTATTATCAAGTACCTTTAGGGATGAGGATCTCGGCAAGATATGCAGTTCTTGAAGAATGAAAAAAAACCGATCTAGTTCTTTTTGGTATTTTAGACTAAATTCTTTTGTTCCTCGATGCTCAATCAAACCCTCTTTTTTTAAGATGGAATCTTCCTCTGGGCTCCCGTATTCGTCCTCTGAGTCTTCTTCTGAGTCTTCCTCTAAAGTCCCATATTCGTCCTCTGAGCCTTCCTCCGGGCTCCCATATTCGTCCTCTGAGTCTTCCTCTAGAGTTCCATATTCGTCCTCTCGGGTTCTATATTCGTTCTCTGGGCTCCCATATTCGTCTTCTGAGTCTTTCTCTCCAGTCCTATATTCATCCTCTAGGATCCCATATTCGTCTTCTAGGGCTTCATATTCGTCCTCTAGGATCCCATATTCATCTTCTAGGGTTTCATATTCGTCCTCTCGAGTCCTATATTCGTCTTCTAGGGTTTCATATTCTTCCTCTCGGGTCCTATATTCGTTCTCTGGGCTCCCATATTCGTCCTCTGAGTCTTCCTCTCGAGTCCTATATTCGTCCTCTAGGGTCCTATATCTAAATTTAACAATTCCTGAACCCTTTTTATCTTTTCTGTATCGTGGATCGTCAAAATAAGCAAAAATAGTATTTCTACGTAAAACACCCATAAAGGGTATTTCAATCGAAATCCCCAAACAGGATATTAGTTCTTTCTCTTGTTCTTGATGATATTGTAATGGAATGACGAACCCATTTCTTCGCTTTTTCGCCAACAAATCCGAATTATCTTGAAGAATAGAAGGATAGACAAAATTCCAATGGCCATTGGACATGATTCGATCCGGCGTTGAATAATCAAGAATTTCCCTATCTTTTTTACCAAAAGTATCCAACAGTCTATGTCTTACTTGATCATTAGCCATTGAGAGGTCAAAGAGATATCTTCCGTCAACAGAAAAAGAATAAGTATTCATTTGATCTTGATCCTTGTGGAGCGAAAAAGACGCTATACTGGATCTGCACATACTTACTGACAATATCCATAAATGGCTTGTTTTTGGTAATCGACGAAGATTACCATATTGATATTCGGGCGCATGGTAAACATCAGTACTCCAGTGCATTTCCCCGTCTGATTCGGAATAAATATGCTTTTGTACTTTTTCTTTAAAATGCAAAGTGGACGTTCCGGCACGAATCTCCGCAATTACTTGTTCGGATTCTACATACTGATCATTTTGCACTAGAATCAAGCTTTTTGAGGGAATATTCACACTATATAGAATATCCTGACTCTGAATAGTTACATGCAAGTCTATATAACATAGAAAAGCAGGCTGCCCATGACGGGTACGTGTGGGGTGAACCAAATCTTCATTGAATTGGATTTTTCCATTCGAAGGGGATCGTACAAGGTCGGCAGTACCCCCTGTGAATACTCCGCCAGTATGAAAAGTTCTTAATGTTAGTTGAGTCCCTGGCTCCCCAATTGATTGACCTGCAATAATACCTACGGCTTCCCCCAATTCGACCAGATCGCCATGAGTGGGACTCCGACCATAACATAATTGACAGATCCAAGATGTGCTCCGGCAAGTAAAGGGGGTTCTAATATATATTGGTTGTGCTCGAAATGGTTGTGCTCGAAAGGCAGTTATGAATCGATTGACTAATCCAATTCCAATATCTTGATTTCGAGCGGCAATGCATCGTGAACCAATATATATATCGTCTGCTAATACACGACCAATTAGTGTTTGGACAAAAAGTTTTTCCGTCATCCCATTTTGAGGACTCAAAGAAATACCTTGGATAGTACCACAATCTCTTCTACGCACAATAATATGTTGAACTACTTCAACAAGTCTACGTGTAAGATATCCAGCATCCGCTGTTCGTACAGCAGTATCTACAACCCCTTTGCGGGCTCCGTAGCAGGAAATTATATATTCTGTCAAAGAAAGTCCCTCGCGTAAATTGCTTTGAATAGGTAAATCAATCATTTGTCCTTGAGGATCCGCCATTAATCCTCTCATACCTACTAATTGGTGTACCTGAGATGCATTTCCTCTGGCTCCTGAAAAAGACATTAGATAGACTGGATTAGAAGGATCCGTTATCCGAAAATTCGAATTCATTTCTTGTTTCAAATATTCACTTGTAGCATACCATATCTCAACGGATTGGCGTAATTTTTCTACCGCGTGTACAGCCCCATAATAATAGTGTTTCTCCAAAAGAAAACTCTGTTGTTCCGCGTCTTGCACTAACCATCCCTTAGATGGTATTGTTAAAAGATCCTCGATTCCTAATGAAATCGATGTAGTAGTGGCTTGATGAAAGCCCAGAGTCTTTATTTGATCCAGTATATGGGATGTATATCCCATTCCGAAATGATCTATTAATCTGCTAATAAGTCGTTTCATAGCAGTTCCGTCTATCTCTTTATTATGAAAGACCAGATTGGCCCGTTCCGCCATACATAAGTACCCCCTTTTTCGGCTGAGTAGGATTCGACAATTGCTGAGTAGGATTCGACAATGGGCCTGAGTCAGTGATTCGAAAATTTAATTAACTTCCTTTCCTTAATCTCAATCTGGATTCGCGCGGCAAAAATGATGATACTAGCGAAATCGGAATGCCCCCCGAAAGGGAGGGGCATCGCCGAATCTAACTTCCTTGTTTAGATAGTGTATGAATAGGCCTGACTAAATCCTTGTATGGCTTCCTCTATTTCTCTATAAAAAGAAATATGACCAAGAGTGCTTCGAATGTATATAGAACGGATTTCTTTTTTTCTATTTCCCACTATTAGATAGTGGGCATAAATCTCATGATAAGTCCCCAAAGATTCATATTGAACTTCAATCGGAACTTCTCTTGACCCAATGACGCGTTGATCTAGTTTCCATCGGAGCCACAAGGGACTGTCTAAACTGATTCGTTTCTGTCTATAAGCTCCCAGTGCATCATAGGAATTAGAAAAATGGGGTTCTTTATCTTTTGTATACTTATAATTATTATTATTGTAATTTACTTTTTGATTTGGATAGTTTGCGCAACTATTATATCTATTTGCACAAATACCCCGACGGTTTCCAATCGTTAATACATAAAGTCCGATAAGCATGTCTTGGGTCGGTACGCAAATAGGATCCCCAATAGCGGGAGATAGGAGATTCATATGAGAAAACATAAGTAAACGGGCTTCCGCCTGAGCTTCCAAGGATAAAGGTAGATGAACAGCCATTTGATCCCCATCAAAGTCCGCATTGAAACCCTTACACACTAATGGGTGTAAACAAATAGTACGCCCCTCCACTAAAGTAGGTTGGAAGGCCTGTATGCCTAATCTATGCAGGGTAGGTGCTCTATTCAACAGTACAGGATGTCCCCGCATAACTTCTTGAAGTATTTCCCATACAATGGGTTCCTTTTCCCAAATTTTCCTTTTAGCAATCCTGACATTAGAAGTAGCGCGTTTCGTGATTAAATCGCGAATTACAAATAGCTGAAAAAGCTTTATTGCTATCTCTAGAGGTAATCCACATTGATGTAATGAAAGCGAAGGACCCACAACAATGACAGAACGCCCCGAGTAATCGACCCGTTTTCCAAGCAGAGTCTCGCGAAACCTTCCCTCTTTACCTTCAATTACATCTGAAAGTGATTTGTATACTTTATTGTGACCATCCCTCGTTGGTTGCCCGCGGGACCCACTATCAAGAAGTGTATCCACGGCTTCTTGTACCAATTTTTCCTGGCACATTACTAAATCTGCTGGCGCTAATTCACTTCTTTTTAATAGATAGGCAAGGTTGTTGTTCCGACGAATAACTCTCTTATAAAGTTCATTAATATCCGAAGTCACTACTTTATCCCCAGACCTATAAACAATGGGTCTCAATTCGGGAGGAAGAACTGGTAATAAGCACAAAACCATCCATTCTGGTTCTACATTTGTTTGAATAAAATGTTTCGCCAATTGCATGCGTCTAATCAAAAAAACTTTTCTTATTCGTCTTTTTCTATCTTCCCATTCATCTCCACTATACCCCTCGTCTTCTAATTCCTTCCATTCGACCAAGGAATTCTCTATAATAATTCGCAAATCCAAATCTGCTAATTGTTCTCTAATAGCACCTGCTCCTGTCGCAATTTCCCGATTTCGAAATGTTGCAAAGCCTGGGGTAGAAAAAAAGGGAGAAATGCTGTGGTTACAGGATGCAATTTCATCTTCGAATAAACCTCGTAATCGTAAGAAAGTAGGTTTTTTAGCGCTGGGCCTAGCAAAAGAGAAATCGCCGTATACTAGGCCCTCCAATTTCTTAAGGGGTTTATCTAAAAGGTTCGCGATATAACTAGGAAGACCTTTCAAATACCACACATGAGTCGCGGGACATGCGAGTTTGATGTATCCCATTTGATATCTTCGTATCCGAGAATCAACAAATTCTACCCCGCATTTTTGGCAAAATCTTTCCTCTTCGTTTTCAGCTCCGCTCGCTCGAGAATTTCCACAAGCACAAATTCCGCTTTTTATGGGTCCAAAGATTCTTTCGCAAAACAATCCATCTTTTTCTGGTTTATCGGTTTTATAATGAAAAGTAGAGGGCCTTGTGACTTCGCCAACGACTTCCCCATTAGGTAGGTTTTTGTTAGCCCAAGCCTTTATTTGTTGAGGGGAAACGAGTCCAATTTGAAGTTGTTGATGTTTATATTGGTCAATCATAAATAAGAAAAGAATTTATATTTATTCCGATCAAACTTCCTCCCTATTAACCTGGAAGTTCTTCTCAGATACAAGGAAATGATTCAGTTCTAGAGCCAAAGATCGTAGTTCTCGAACGAGCACTCGAAAAGATTCTGGAGGATACTCGTGATTAGGTACTCTTTTTCCCCAGATCGTAGCATTAAGTATTTCTTGGCGAGCTATAAGATGATCAGATTTATAAGTAAGTATCTCTTGTAAAATATGAGCAACACCAAATCCTTCTAAAGCCCAAACTTCCATTTCTCCTACTCGTTGTCCCCCTTGCTTGGCTCTTCCTCTAACGGGTTGTTGTGTAACAAGTGAGTAGGGCCCAGTAGAACGTCCATGGATTTTCTCATCAACTTGATGAATTAATTTTAAGATATAGGACTTCCCTATTAGAACAGGTTGTTCGAAGGGGTCTCCTGTTCTTCCATCAAATATTCTGCTTTTTCCCGGGTACTCGGGTTCAAATACCCATGGATTTTTTGTTTGTTTACTGGCTTCATATAATTCTGAAAACACAAGTTTTCTTGAAGCCTCTTGCTCATATCTCTCATCAAAGGGTGCTATTCTATAATGTTTCTTTAGCAGATCCCCGGCTAATCCGAGCGAGCTTTCAAATATTTGTCCCACATTCATTCGTGAGGGTACTCCTAAGGGATTGAAGACCATATCAACAGGTGTTCCATCTTGCAAATAGGGCATATCTTGCCTGGGCAAAATTTTGGAAATGATCCCCTTATTCCCGTGTCTTCCGGCTACTTTATCCCCAACTTTGATTTCGCGTTTCTGTAAAATATATACACGAACCATTATGTCTAGGGGGTCCCTCTGGATCCATTTCACATCGATAACGCGCCCTCTTCCACCTATAGGTAGTTTGAGAGAAGTTTCTTTTGAAGTGGATACCTCAAGGCCAAATATGGCCCGTAATAACCCAGCTTCCGCGATATACGACGATTCGCTCGCTATCTGAGGCGTTAATTTACCTACTAAAATATCGCCAGTTTCTACCCAGGATCCCAACCTAACAACTCCATTTCTGTCCAAATTGCGGAGTAAATGTTCTTCTAGATGTGGTATTTCTTTAGTAATTTTTTCAGCGGAGCCTTGGCTTGTCGTATCCGTCTGAATTTCATATTTTCGGATGTGAAAAGAAGTATAAATATCCTCATATACCAAACGTTCGCTAATTAGTACTGCGTCTTCAAAATTGTAACCTTCCCATGGCATATAAGCTACTAATACGTTTTTTCCTAAAGCAAGTTCCCCACCAACTGTAGCAGCTCCCTCCGCTAAAATTTGTCCTTTTTTAATGGATTTACCCCGCAGAACCCGAGGTTTTTGGTGCATACAAGTATTTTTGTTAGAGCGCCGATGGGTAACTAAAGGAATACTTATAGTCTTCCCACTACTTGATAAAAGGATCTTGTGACTATCAGTAGAAATGATCTTTCCCTCGCGTTCGGCTATAACGGAAACCCTCGAATCTAGAGCTGTTTGGCGTTCCAATCCAGTTCCAACAATGCACTTCTCGGACCGAGAAAGCGGAACTGCTTGGCGCTGCATATTAGAACTCATTAAAGCCCGATTCGCATCATTATGCTCAATAAAAGGAATGAGAGAACCTCCAATAGAAAAATATTGGAAAGGAAAAATACTTCTAACATGAATCTGTTCCCATGCAATAGTCAGGAATTCTTGACGGTATCTAGCTGGAACAACCTGTTCTTCCTGAATACCCTGATTCAAGGACAAAGAATTTCCTGCTGCTATCATATAATATTCATCCCTATTTGGTGATAAATAAACCACCTGTCTCTCTTTTTTTTCTTTTGCTTTCTCAGATATTTCATAAAAGGGACTCTCTATGGACCCCCACCAGTGGTCAATTCTCGCATGAATAGCTAAGGATCCAGTAAGTCCAACATTGATTCCTTCGGACGTGTCAATTGGACAAATACGCCCATAGTGACTCGGATGAATATCTCGGCTCCGAAAACTTGCAGTTCTCCCCGTCAATCCTCCAGGACCCAAACAACTCACTTTTCGCCCATGAACAGTTTGTGTCAATGGATTGGTTTGATCAAAAACTTGAGATAAGGGGTATGTGCCAAAAAAGGTCTCATAAGTAGTTATTAATAAAATCGAAGTTGAAGTTGGAGTTACCAAAGTTTGTGGAGTCGGTTTCGATTGACGTATGAATACTCTACGGATAGTTTTTTGAACCGCATGTTGTAAACGACCAAGAGCCAGTCCGAATTGATCTTGTAACAGATCCGCAACCGAACGAATACGTTTATTTTTCAAGTGATTCATATCGTCATCGTCAAGTATACCCGTTCCAAATTTCATTCCAATCAAATGATCCGTAGCGGCCAATACATCTCGTGGTAACAAGAATGTATTGTTCTGAGGTATATCAAGATTCAGTCTCCGATTCATATTTCGTCGACCAATCCTTCCTAATTCACATTTTTGTTGAAAAAATTTCTTTTGTAATTCCTCACATAAGGACTCCGAAAATACCAGGTCCCCACCTACACAAGCAAATTGTTGATAAAACTCCAAAATAGCTTTTTCTTTTGACTCAATCCTCTTCTTCTCCTTAGCATTCGGGAAAGATAAGAAAATTTCAGGGTAGGAAACATTATCTAGAATTTCTTTTAGATTCGAACCCATAGCTGATGATAGAACTAGAATAGATATCTTTTGTTTTCTACTCACGCGAGCCCATATCCTTTCTTTTTTATCAATTGCTAATTCCGATCTTCCTCCCCAATCTGATATTATAGTCCCAGTGTAGATAGAAATTCCCTTATGGTCTAATTCCGAGCGGTAGTAAATACCAGGACTTAGCAATATTTGATTGATCACAATTCGGTATATTCCATTTATTATAAAGGTTCCTAAGGAATTCATTATAGGAATGTTTCCAATAGAAATGGTTTGCTTTTGCACATCGAAACCAAAAATTAATCTCGCAGATACATATAATTCGGAAGAATAGGTGAGTGATTCATACACAGCATCCCTTTCTTTTATCGAGGGTTCTAGCAATTGATATCCTTTCGCAAATAATTGAAATGCAATTTCGTGATCTGGATCTTTAATTGTTGGAAACTTCTCAAGTTCTTCTGCCAAGCCTTGATTAATGAACCTACAAAATCCCTCGAATTGGATCTGACTAAATCCGGGTATTGTGGACATTCCCTCATTTCCATTCCGGAGCATCTTAATCTTAAGTTTCCTGTTTATCGAAGAAAAATTCCATTATCAGCTCACTCTTCATCAATCCCTATGGATCGATCTAGCAATTATGGAATCCATATTCTGTTTACTGAATCACATGAAATTCTAGGGAACTCCACATACATATTTCATATATGTATTTCATACATATGAATAGAGACAATTTCGACGAAAGTTCGAATTTGCCAGGGGTACAAATCGAATGAAAATGAATTGATAAAACATTCCTAGAAAAAAATTCTGCCACTTACACTTTATGATACTAATCAGATTGGATGGCAAAGATTTCTCATTTTATCTCCTTTCTATGAATGGGATAAAGCCATAATATAATAATTTATAAGCACTAGAAAATTTGACTTTAGTTCGATTTAGAATAGCACGCTTAGTTTAATTTCAAAAAAGAATAAGAATTTGAGGGTTCTTTTTTGTTTCGTAGTAGTAGAATTGCTAGAAAATATAGGATTTCATTGTAGAATCCTAAAATAAAGTAAGTCCTTTTTTTAAGTACATGCCAATCTAGTTATCCACCTCTCCACATATCCCTGCTTTTATCGTAATTTCACTTGGGTGGGCCAAGATGGTCAGGTCATACTCTATATCAGACCAAATTTCTTTTTTTTATTCAAGATATTTAATGCAATGAAAAATTAAAGCACGATTCCCCATAGAGATATGTACATAAGGGGGATCCATGGATAATAATGCTGTTATGGATAATAATGCTGTTCGGACCTGTAGTTTACCTATACACGGATTAGGCATAAATCCATTCTATTTTATTATGCCATTAAAAGGAAGGGGGGAGAGAATACCGATTTAAGAGTCGTTCACTACTGCAATTCAAAAAAAAAATAGAATTCTAGTTAATGGTTCCAATTTGTTCTGAATTTTGCAGCCTGTGACTGGAAATCCACTTTTTCTCTTTTTTCATCTCAATAGAAAGAAAAGGGAAGTTTTCTAGTGTTAGCAATGTTTGTTTTAAGATAGAATCCATCGAGGAGAATAATCGAAACTGGATTCAAAAAAAGCAGGAATAGATTTTTTGAAAAAGATTGGAAAAAAGTAAGTAGAATTAGATTCAAGATAAAAGAAAGGAGGTTTTAGTAAGAAAACCTGGATGAATACTTGCTCTTTTCTCTATTTTAGATCGGATTTTTTGGCGGCATGGCCAAGCGGTAAGGCAGGGGACTGCAAATCCTTTATCCCCAGTTCAAATCTGGGTGCCGCCTGATCAATAAAATACTTAGGCTTATAGTACTGATCGAACTCAACAAATTCGTACCCTGCATAAGTTGGGGCAAGAGAGTAACTAGGCCTGGCGATACTGGATTTTGAGAATCCATAGTTCTATCCTCAAACTAGGGTTTGTTTTGTCGGTAGTGGCCCAAACGGCTACCAATAAGGATGAGGTTGCGTTTCCTTATTCTTTTATTAATTTTAATTGATTCTTAATTGATTCGATTCGAGAATTAAAAATTACAAGGCTAAGATGTCAGAAATCTTGATATCCAAAGGGCCCCTAAGGGGCATTCTTTTTTTTTCAATCTAAGATTGAAGAAGGGACTCCACGAAGGAATATCAAGACTTCCTAATTATCATACATTTTATTTATCATACATCTTATGCTACCTACATACACTAAAGTAAGGGCTACTGATTCTGTCGAGAATCAGATTGAATAGGCTGATCAAAAATCAATTTCGGAGTTGTGGATAAAGTCTCCTCATTCTTTCATAGAATGATAGAAGGGCTGTAGGGTTTAGGTTAAAAATAAACATAGGCAAGGTAGGTATCCAATAAATATTTATCTATCCTAATTTTATGGTATATTCTGACGTCCTTTGCTTATAAAAAAAGGGTAACAAAAGGAAGAAAAAATCTTCCTATTCCCGCGTCTTCTATTCAGGACATCATCCCCGTACTCTTTTTTAAGGAAAAGGGCTATGTATCGTATTTATACTTAATGCTCTCCAATTCTACCAGAAATCCTATAAGAATTTGTTAGGAGTAAATTCCTTGAACTGATTCATCCATAGCGTTAGGGCAGAATCCCTTTTTGACTCTGTACCCTTGATTCCACTATGATTATTGATCAATAGTAGAATAATTCCTTCATAGAAATAGGAGACATAATTTACATGGATATAGTAAGTCTCGCTTGGGCTGCTTTAATGGTAGTCTTTACATTTTCTCTTTCACTAGTAGTATGGGGGAGGAGTGGACTCTAGGGATACTACTAATTGATTGAGTAGTCGAATTGTTGTATCAACTTTTTTCTTTAATTGATCGTTTTGCATTAATCATTTTGCCAAACTTTATTCTTTCTCTCTTTCTTTAGTTTTGTTTCACTCCTGTACCTGTAAGAAACTCTTGTAAGAAAGAGTCGTTCTATTCTACTATATAGAAATAGAAAGAGCGATTACAGCAATTCAAAATTTCTACTAGAAGTGACGAATGGTTAAAAAAGTTCTATACATAAGAAAATTAGACTTTCTTCCACGGAGCTATTCACAACATATCGCACACTTTCCATTTGTTTTATATTCTTTTCTTATTCTTAGAATAATTTTTATGCTCTTTTGAAGCATCTCGCCGCATGTTTAAGCATGAAAGATTCGCTGGTTTTTTCCTTTTACTTTTTTTCTTTTACTTTTTACTATAGTCTATTCTCATATTATTTTTCTCTCCCTCCATGGATTCTTTCGTGAAGAATTGTCTTCGATTTTTTTATTTTGACTTGATTGAAATTAAGTGGATGCAGTGAAAAAAGAAATTGAATTAGACTACTATTTCAATCTACTAATCTATTCTATGTAGATTCAAGATAATATAATAGAAAGACTCTAAAGTGTCGTAGAAAAAACTATATGTAGTTCTTTCTACCACACTTTATGATTCCAACCAGATCCTTTCATTTAAGACTTGGATTTTTATTTTATTTAATCCCTTTTTCATTTCTTCAATGATTAATTGGAATTCCAATTAATCATTTTGGCTGACTGTTTTTACATAAATAATAAGTAAAAAGGCAGTAGGAACTAGAATAAACAGTGCAGTAGCAATAAATGCGAGAATATTGACTTCCATAACCTCTTTATTTTTTTCACAATAACTCGGGATGTAATCCCATGGAGAGGAAAAAGGGGTATCCTGTAAATTCAAGGGGAGGACTTGCATTCTGATAATACTGAATCAATTCAATATTATGAATATCGGATCTATCAAATCAATTCATGGTTGAGAGTGGAATAGTATAACATAGGAAGATCCACTTTTTCTTTTCTATATCTATAACCCACGATCTTTCTTATCTTATCCAATTTCCCTTCCTTTTTCTTATAGTTATACATACAATTATGTATGTATGTATTATATGACCGACTTTCTATGGGTCACATAGACATCCAAATAAGCAGTAGAAGTAGAAGTGAGATGGAGAAAAGAGGGCTTAAATAAAAAAAAATCGAATATTTTAATTAATTTAGGAAAAAGGGCGTTTGCTTTGCTTGGTTTTTCTTTTATTTTATTAAGTTACTATCAATATCCACTTTTGGGGTCTAAAGATGAGAACAGATCCATAAAATAAGGAGTCCGCAAATGGAATGAAAATGAGATAGATTCTTTCCAATTAGTCATTGAACATACACAAACAAAGTTGGAACTACAAAATGGAGGGGGCCTGGTTTAATCCAAAAAGTAAAGTACTAATTATATTCAATTAAATTCACTGTCTATGTCTAAGAAAAAACGAATACGATTTATGTATGGATTTCGGTAAAATACCGGTACTCTATTCCATAAGAGTCGAATAGGAAGTTAAGATGAGGATGGTATCATCATAAGGATAGAGTAATATCCTAAATTATACTAATCCAAGTATGATATGTATGTCTTTCCTTATCAACCGGGAGTAGTGAAAAAAAAAAATTCCTATAGGCCTCCCCTCCCTCTTTAATGAGAAATGCGAAATAAAAAAAGTGAAATAAGGGTGCCCCATAGGTATTTGATCTTCTCTCCTGCCCCCCCTTTTTCATGGAAAAAGGAAAGATGAATTTCTCCATTCATTGAACCCTAGTTCGGGACTGACGGGGCTCGAACCCGCAGCTTCCGCCTTGACAGGGCGGTGCTCTGACCAATTGAACTACAATCCCCGCGGGGTGTATGGCATACCTATTCTTAAATAGAACCATAAGAAGATTCGATTCGCCTGTCGTACTCTAAGAAATAGACGAATCATATACTACATACCCACATATCATATGTGGGTATAGTGAGAGTGACATAACTAGTATGTCGCGATTTTTTATCGCTAAAAATGGATGATAATCCACCTTTCATTTCAATAAGAAAAACTCTTTTGTTTGTAAAAAAGGAATGAGAGAGATATGGATTAGAAAGAAATTTCCCCCTTTCGCTTTATCCTTTATTTCTATGGATCAGACATTTTATTTTATGGAAGAAAAACAAATGGATTTAGTTCATATTCACGAAGCCCTAGATTTTTGGGCCGAGCTGGATTTGAACCAGCGTAGACATATCGTCAACGAATTTACAGTCCGTCCCCATTAACCGCTCGGGCATCGACCCAGGAAGAATTTATTCTAGGGTTTTTTAGAATCTATGATTAACCTCCTTTCATAATACTCCCTACCCCCAGGGGAAGTCGAATCCCCGCTGCCTCCTTGAAAGAGAGATGTCCTGAACCACTAGACGATAGGGGCATCACTTCACTAGACGATAGGGCCATATACAACCGCTCGTCATTATACTATAATGATAGTATGAGCAGTTTTTTGGAATTGTCAATATACTCGAAGAGTATAACTAGATCCAAAGCAAAGAGTCTTTCCTACTTTTCTGTTATGCTTTCATAGGATTTTTTTTAGTTGATGGTTAGGTTAATTCACGGATCATTCCCTACTTTTTAGGGAAATTCATTTAAAGGGTATAGAATAAGAATAGATTAATAAAAGGGATTCTAGATTAGTTCAGTACAGGTAGTGATTTGATTGATCTAACAGGAAAAAGAGTCCAATTTGATTTCTTTTTTGTAATTTCCACCCCGTGCTTCGTTTAGCGTTCAGACCAAAAATGCATGCATCCCACACTAAGTCATAAAATTCAAGAAAAAATAGAGAAATTTTCAAAAACAAAGAAAAAAAAGTGAATAAATAATAAATTTAGTAGAAAAGTACTTTATCGGATTCGAACCGATGACTTACGTCTTACCATGGCATTACTCTACCACCAAATAAAAAGCCCTTTATCGGATTTGAACCGATGACTTATGCCTTACCATGGCATTACTCTACCACTGAGTTAAAAGGGCTTTTTATTCAATTCAAAAATTAGCCACTTTGATTTCTCATTATGAGTCTACTGCATAATGTACATAATATATGTATATATAGAGATATATGTAGAGATTATATATGTATATATCGAGATATAGAAGTTTATTCATGGCGAGGTTCAAAATCTTGAGAGTTCAAAATCTTGAGAAAATCAAGAAAAATAAGAAAATCTTTCATATTCTCTCTTATCACTTGCACAAAGTAGAGGTTTTTTTCTTTTTTTATATAAAAAAATACATATAATAAAATACGTGAAGAGAGAGTTGACACAATAAAAAATTATTATTAGTATCCGATATACTTGAAGAGGGTAAGTTCATAGGTATGTAAACATGATCTCGGACGACTCACCAAACCAAAGCCCAGAAGTTCTATTTTTTAGAAGAGGAGAACAAATATGTATCAATTGTTGAATCGGATACAACAATGGGCAAAAAAAAAAAGGCCAAAGGGGCAATAAGAGCTGCTGTTAAAAAAACGGTAGACTTTGTTTTTTTTTATCTTTAGGCTATTGACTTTTCACGTGCTCAGAACGTTCTGCAGAATTAGGGACTTTTTTCTTCTATTGGCTGATCTTATGATGAGAACTTTCTCCATTTATGTTTTATTTCTTCTAATTCTAATTGGGTAGGGTATAAAGGAATTCGCGCTCTTCATATACCCATATGGTTGGGTATTAATTTTCAGTGATATACTTCTTGTCTGTTTTGGTGAGAAATTGAAACTATTTTTAACAGGCATCTCTTAGAAAAACCTTCGAGTTCAAAACTTTTCAATTTTTCTTAATTTTTCTTAAAAAGTTTTGGACGGATTTGTTGAAGCGATTTTTAACAGGTACCCCTTCCAAGGAAGGGGGGTACTTGAATATTCTCAAGGGATTATGGTTGGTGCATTTTGAACAAACTATGTTGGAGTTTTAGCAACAATTTGCTTGTAAAAAGTGGGCAGTCGAATTTATACTGCAGAGTATAAAAATTATTCTACTGCCTGCCCAACAAAAAATAATAAACCATACCCTACATACCTAACTCCTCCTGGCTATGGGTTTTCTGTTTCCGAAGATTAGGAAAAAAGGAGGATTCTGGAACCCTAAAGGTTCGATGGTATATGGATATGGAAAATATAAGATTCCCGATCCTAGCGGGAAAAGGAAGGGAACAGATACCCAATATGATTCTTGGGAGGAACATTTGGTAATGGTCTTGGTCCTCTATGCTCTTTTTTATGTGTTCTTAGTTCTATTCATCTTCTTTGATTCTTTTAAACAAGAATCTAATAAACTAGAATTGAGTGGAAAAGAGGAGAAGAAATTGGTAAATGGAGAGGATCGACTAACCAGAGACATTTAGGATCTTCTTTACATCAGGTAAATCCGTCGGGTCCTGTCCGCTTCTCCGTTTAAGTTACGACTCTTTGTTTCTTGCTTCTCTCAAGCCATAGGGAAAGTCTATGATGAATTTTAAAAATGCATCTCACTCTTTCTCTAGGGCTCGGACTTCATGATAAGTGGGGGAAGAAAGAAAACATCTTCCCCAATTTCTTTGTTCAGAATTGAACAAAAAAGAAAAGGAAGAAAGGGATTTATGGGGGCAGTGCTGCTCCCTATATCTCCTAGTGTATATTGTAGGAATAATCAAACTATTCCTTAGAGCAGTCTGGCACACTTACGTCCTCGCAAAACAAATAATGATCATTGTAGTCGTAACCGTAGAATACGAACCTAATCGAAATGCATACATTTGTCTCATACACTATGGGGATGGTGAGAAGAGATATATTTTACATCCCAGAGGGGCTATCTAAACCCTAAAGCTAAAGTAAAGGCCCGCGATCGAAGTACCAACAGCTCACTGTCATGAACCTTCTCCATTTGATTCAATAAGGGGGAATTAGCCTCCTTCTCGAATGGCTACCCTTGACAAAGGGTAGCGTTGGTATCATAATCTACATGTAGCGGGTATAGTTTAGTGGTAAAAGTGTGATTCGTTCTATTAATAACTGAATTTGAAATGATATACTTAAGGCGTCCTTAAGTTTTTTATATTCCGATGAAAACTTTAGTTCTTATAAAGGATTTAATCCTTTTCCTCTCAATAGCATATTGAGGAAGAATATACATTCTCGCGATTTGTACCCAAAAACTAATTGAAATTGCATCCAAAATACAAATTGGATTATGAGTACAGAGTCGCGAAGCATAATTTTGCATTGGATTAAGTATTCCAATTTTTAAAATATGAGTAAAGGATCTATGGATGAAGATACAAAAAAGTTTATTTCCAATCGTAACTAAATCTTCTTTTGTTAAAAAAGGAAATGGAAGCCAAATAGCTAAAAAACGGTAGTTTTGGTTTACTAGAACCATCAGCATATTGTTTCAGCTCGGTGGAAACCTAATTCTTTTCCTCAGGATCTCTTGAATGAAATTAGGGAACGAAGTAAGTAGATTAGATAGATTTAGTAGAATTTCTATCTCCTACTCTATAGGGATCATCTAGAAAGCGGAGAGCTTTGGTTCCATTCAGATAGAAAAGCTGACATAGATGTTAAGTGGTGAGAATATCCATAAAGGAGCCGAATGAAATCAAAATTTCATGTTCGGTTTTGAATTAGAGACGTTAAAACTAATCAACCAACGTCGACTATAACCCCTAGCCTTCCAAGCTAACGATGCGGGTTCGATTCCCGCTACCCGCTCCATTCTGTATAAAAGGACTATTCTATTTGTCTAGACATGGTAGAGTCCTGTATTCAACCTTTTTCGTCCACCAGTTTCCGTCCCTCCAGAGCGGAGTAGAGCAGTTTGGTAGCTCACGAGGCTCATAACCTTGAGGTCACGGGTTCGATTCCCGTCTCCGCACTTAGCAGTCTGTATAAAAGGACTATTCTATTTGTATAGAGTAGAGGGCTGGGCGGTATCCAACCCTTTTTTATTCATTAGTTCCCGGCCCTAAAGGGCCAAATGGAGCAGTTTGCGAAGTCACTTGCCCCTACAAGAAGAACTCTCAAGGCTCCTTCCTACCCTGCAGAAAAGAAAAAAGAAATGAAAGAAAGGCACAGTCTACCTCCCTTCCCTTTAAAAGGAGTTTGCCAGTTGTTTGTCTCGGTGAATCCCCAATTTAGGGAGCCCTGTTGGCGAGTTCGATTCCCGCCTCCGGAGCCCCTTTTTTTGAGTGGGGTGCAAAAGAAGGGTAAGATAGTAAGGGATACGGTACTAGACTAACACCTACTTAATTTAATATAAGTAGTTAAGTAGTCAACTAGACTAAATTTTTTATCATAGTACCTTACTAAATTAAGCTGGCGAGCGGCGGGAATCGAACCCGTATCTTCTCCTTGGCAAGGAGATGTTTTACCATTGAACTACGCTCGCTACGGGATATATTTTATAGGGTATATCCGCCTGGGTCGACCGTCTATGTCTGGGTCGACCGTTTCATTTTCTATTATATTAGAGTTTTCTTTTTTTTAATTGTCTGTCAATCAATATTCTAATGGCAATGGAATTTCATAATAATGAAAGAGAAGAGGTAGCAATTCGGAACGCAAATTGCATTTTAATGCGTCTCACAATTCCAATTTTTTCGAAGAAATGGCCTTTTTATTTATTTTGTATCGGGCTACTAAATACTAAACAAATTTAAGAAATGAGAGAATTCAGAATAGCTACCAGAAAGACTAGTCCAATCCATAATGATGTACCGGAAAATACAACGTTTTTATTATTTGACCAACCATCAGGAGAAGCAAATACAAGGGGTACACTAATTACTAACACTGAGGAAGTCGCAATTAAT